CATGACGTAACGACATATTAAAAAATACGTGATCCGATTTGATAGGCTGCCCGCAGAAATAGTTTACCGACCGCATAACAATTCATTCTTGTGTGTAGCGCGTGGGGCCATGTCTCCCGAACGATCATAGTACGGCCGCTCATCTAATATCAAATCAATCGGTAGATCTCACTTCCCTTCCCCCATACCATAGCCGGAAGGGATAGTGTATCTACAGAAGAGAGAGTACGGGCCCTTACCCTTAATTTAGTTTAGACGCGGCTCGAATGCCTTTACGCTATAGGCTGTGTTAAGCATGCTTCTTTGACAGAAAACAAACTCTTTTTCCATGACAACAGTCGCGACTATAAAGGGCGGGGCGGTAAGCTCTCTAGCAAGAACAGGGGGGCTGCTCTCCTTTGTCAACTCCTTGCTTGTGTCGTTGACAAAGTCAACCGAGCCTAACCAAAGCGTCACAACAACATCCAAAGGTTGCCTTTGTCAACGCTACTAAGGACCGGGGTGAGCGGAATTCAGTAGAGGCTCGAAGAGGGGCTTACTAAGCGAAGGACCGAAGGCGGCTTTGCTATCCATCCTACTATACCACCGAAGGGCGGCAGGCAAAGCTGCAAGGAGATAGTGCGGCTTTCTTTGTTCTCATGGCAGAGTGAGGGGCGCTATCCATCCGCCAATAGAGCCGGCTTTTAGTGAAGATCCGCTCATATGCTGCATGAGGGGCGGCAAAAGACGGCTTTGCTCATGAGTTAGCGGTCAAGCGGAAAAGGACCTGCTGGCTTCTTTTCTTTCCGGAGCAGAGCTGCCTTGCTCGTAGCCCCTATTGATATAAAAGGGGATGAAGGGTGAAAGAAAAATAAGAAGCAAGTCTTGAGGGAGTAAAGAGCCACCGTTAGGTGGTTCTGCGCCAAGTGCGACCGATTGTCCTTCCTTTATAGATTGAACTACCGCAACTCCACTCAACCAACAAAGTAAATTCTATACTCAAAGTTGAGTTACCGTACAAACTCAATATCTATAAAAACTAAGGGGGAAGAGTTTTTACTGAAGCCGAAAGGTATCCTAAAGGAATGGTAGCACCACAATCCACCCAGACGCGGCCATCATAAATGGTTCGTGCGACGGCGGCGGAAGCAGGTTCTGGATAATCCATTCAATCTTCTTCTTTTCTTTCTCTTTTTTCTCTTTTTCTTAATTTTCCTCTTCCCATGGAACTCCCTCTTGAAACATTTCCAGAAACTCGAGTCTTATTTCCTCTTCTTCCGGCAGCATTTCTCCTTTGAGCGGCATTTCCTCTTCTTCTTTCGGTGGAGCTTCCTCTCTAGGTTCTTCTTGCAGCCTTATCCCTTTTCAAAATTCTTCTTCCCTTAGGATCGCCTTTGGAAGCCGGAACGTAGGGGTCATGATGATCCAGTGGGAGGGATCTTCCTCACAAAGCCAGAGAGCATTAATAACATTAATTGTAGTGATGGTAGGGGGATGTTGGAAATCGGACACTTCCTCGGCCCAGCATGTTGAGACCGGAGCGTGACTAGGGAGCGAGTTCTTAAAAACTCCCATTTTCTCGTTGGGGTTCTTAGGAGCTTCCTGTTCATCCGCCACGTTGATTTTTCCTTCTTCTATGAAATCTTGGATTTTTTGCTTTATGTTATATTATTAGACTTCGCTTGCATCTAATAGCTTATAGGCTTCTTTCCTTGCTGCACTCATTCACTCCGGAAGTGACTACTTTACTTTCTTATACTAGCTATTATAAGATCTACCTTATCTTGCTTATCGCGAATACTGAAAGAACTGGCGATTTACTGCTGCTGTTTGTGCTACCGTACTATGAGTGAGCTTGCTCGTACTTATTGATTGCATACTGTCTTGCTCCTCGCATACCACCGTACTAAATACCGATTTCCACCTATTTTATTTGCCTTTCTCGATTGCCTATTTGCGCTTTGAAGTCCTTATTCTCGATTGCAAGAGGAAGACCAATCGCTCTTATCCAACAGCTTCTATTTGCGGAACAGCCATCGCGTAACTACCGCGATTTGCTTACATGCTTGTTATAAGAATTCCTTACTCTCTTTGATACTCTCTATGGATTCTTTATTCTGGGCTAGGTAACCAAGTTAGTATACTAGCGGAGCTCTTGAAGGGGGGAAGTCTAAACGAGTAATAAAAAGGCTTATCTATATCATTAGTCCCCCCCGAAGCCCCGCGACCGTTGCGACAGGTAGACCGTTTGAGAGACTTGCAAGAGTTTCGAGAGTTAACGACAGGAGAGAGCGATTGAGAGACTTGATTACAACCGTTAGAGATTCGCGTTAGCATACTCGATATCGCACAGATCAATTGCAAGGGAGATCTAGATTGAATAAAGAAGATCGATTCATGTGGCCCTCTTACTCCCCTTACTTGATACGATAGAGATCAATCGTTTACTTCAACTAAAATCGATGAAGTACTGAAACTACTTCAACTTCAATGGATGAACTTCTTGCTTGCCTGCCACTCCTCTGAACTTCGCTACCTTACTATAGTTTTTTAAAGTGGAATGAAAGTCGATATTTTACTTTTTCTTTAAAAAAAGCTACGGCTTACAAAATAAAGGCTTTTTTCTCTCGTTTTCCCAGGACGTAATCACCTATGAGATGGCTTTCACAGGGCTTCTTGCTACAGAGAGATTGCCGTAGACAGCTTATTAAGGGAATGCTATCTTTAGCTCCTAGTAACGCGCATCCCTTTGATTGCTTCCTTCTGGAATCTCAAGCATTAGCAAAGTGGCTAGGGGACATACATTAATTCAGCGAGAGACCTCTGTCAACCAAGGTCTGAGGAATGGGAAATTCCTTAGTTTCAATGCTCAAGTAGTGATCTATTGCCGGGAGTATTCATTGAATATTTCATCATATACGCAAGCGACTGACGGCCTCGGAGGAGGGCTGACGATCTCCGGCTTAATCATTGTCTCGGCTTTCTAAAGCTCTGTCACTGGCTTGACTCTCCTGGTAAGGGAGCTACCATCGAATACATTCTTTTCTATCCTTCGAACTACTCTCTAAGCCCACGGGATTCTCAGGTTTCTCTATCCAGAATCCACCTACCCTAGCTACATTCAACTAAAAACTAGAAGCGGTGAGTCCTAAGTACACTCACTGTGAGGTAAGGAAGTTCATAGCCAGTCCTAAACCTCAAGGGAAGAAGAAGCAAAGAGCAATCTAATTCTAAAAGCGCCTTCTATCTCTACCCTAAAAGTCATCTCTTTCTTCGCCTAAGCTCCTCCCTAGCAGCACTCTTCAATTAGCTACTTCACTCAGGCCTATCTTGTTCTAACCTTCCTACTAGGAAGGACATTACAACAACAAAGAACCTAGCTACTGGGCTACCATCCAAGAACAAGAACTACTAGCAGCTGGAGGGGCAGGATAGGCTAAGAAGGCAGTCAAGGACATCAACTACCTAACAGCGGAAAGACCGATTAGGGATATAATCCATTCTTTTCCTTCCTATCTTTTCTAACCATACAGTTAACAACCAAAGACGGAAAGAAATTATATTAGATAGGATAGAGTAAGACCTACGAGAAAGAGAAAAACTAGGAGAGGAATGCCAACAACAGCGGATAAGCAGAAGCGGAAACCTATTATACTTTATATGCATTGCAGCTCTTGGAGTCTAAGACTTCTAACTCTTTAGCCTCATTGGACTCAAGGACTTAGATGAGCTAACGGTAAGAATAAAAACCTGACTTTAGGAAGGAAGGGGAGAAAGGAAGAACTATCTAACTATTAGATGAATGAGAGTGATTATATGACCATCTTGATTCAACCAAAAGGCCCATAGGACCTATAATGGGGGAGTAGCTGAGGCTATCTAAACTCTCGTTTAAATGCTTTAGAGAGGCCCCTTGAGGACAACTTCTTACAGGGTTTTCTTACCTTACTATATCATACTACTTTCACTGGCCTTTGGACTGAAGAGAAAGGGCATTCTAGCCCCTCTCTCTCATAACAGAAGAGAGCAACTACAGGAACTCTCTTAACTTACTGCCTTAGCCATAGCTTCATACTAGCTACTAGGAGAGACTTCGATGCACTCACCTTAGAGAACTTATAGTTAGGTAAGGAAGGGAAGATACCATCCTAGAAGTGAAGCTACCATCCTACAGGTAAGATCTATCTCTTCTCCTGCCTTGCTCTAACCTTCAAGGAAAAGGAAGGAGAAACTACAGGAAACTCTTAGACGCAAGGCTGCCTCACTCATATCACTGTACTAAAGGCAATCACAAACAAGAAGAGGTGAGTCCTTAGTACACTCCAAGTACAGGAAGGACACTTTAGCTACATATTACTCCCAAAGGAAAGAAGAAAGATCCAATCTAATCTATTCTTTTCTTTCCTAGCTTCCCCAACCAGCTAGCTACTAGGAAAGAAGAGAGCTACTAGCAAGAGAGGGATAGATAGAAGGGCTTATAAGGCATTCTAGAGGGATATAAACCTGCAGGAGCAAACTTATTCTCCTCAAATTGCATTGAGATCTTGGAGTCTAATAAGAACTACAGGACGAGAGAATGATATTAACATCACTAGGAGAAGCGTCCGGGTTGTAAGAGGCACTTGAAGACAGTACCTAGCGCCTACAGACTGCTTAAGGGAATAAGACCTTTAGCTCCTAGGAAGAAGGAAAGAAGGGATGAGCGTAGATCAGGGTGGTCGTAGAGAGGAAGGAATCCCCTGCTAAGGATATCTGTTACAAGATGACTACTCTTTGATCTCTCTCCTACGCTCTTCGATAGCTGCTTGGCTTACAGGAACTACCAGATTGCTAGATCTTATTTCTAACCGTCAACTAAAACGCCAAACGACGATCCTTGCTTGCGCAAAACCGTCCACTAAATTGATTCTTGACGTCTAACGCTTTACTATCGCGCACAAGATACGAACAAAACAACTAACGCTGCTCACGCATTTACGCCAGGAAGAGCCAACTGCTTTCTTTGGGATCCGCGCTTGGGGTACAATCTATTTATTATAATTATAGTACACAACCGAGTCTCTTAATAAAGAGAAGTTGGGGACATAGTCAACCTCCTACTATAAGAGCGATTCCCTGGGACCAGGATCGAGGGAAGGGGAAAGATTGAATCTTGAAAGACTGAGCCCGGCTAGCAAGATCGGGAGGTTTAGTGTCCTCTTAAGAAGGAATACCCAACTTCTGGGGTCAGCTTCGATCACGAGGAGAGAAGAGCGGACCATTGAAAGTCTAAATTCCTATCCGCCCAAGGGGGAGAGTTCGATTTCAAATCCAACGATTTATTTACCTACGAATCTGCTATTACGCAACTCAACCCTTCTCCGCAAACTCTTTCAGTTGTTGGATGCGCAAAACAACCTATTCCCCTTTCCGACGACTCGGTGACCTTTGACACGTTACACCTGGTTGCACGTAATCTTGGCTTTCGCCTTTCACTCGTGCAGTTGGACTGACTAGTGACTTTGAACCTTGAGACCGAGCCCTGCCTCTCACCTTTCGGTTCATTGCAAGGAAAGGCAAACAAGAAAAAAGGCACCTTTGGGCGGACACAAGCCCTCGGGACTTGACACTTGGACACCGGGAAGCTTGCCCCTGGAGACTGGGTCCTTCGTTTGGAACTGCCCTTTTCCTTTCCACTTTGGAATTCCTCGTTGCTTTCCCCACCATTGGCAGCCAACAACATCGATTTCAGAGCCTAAAACCAGCAAAGCGAGCAAGTTTGGAAAGGAGGGACTCATTCCACCCGCCGCTTGGATTGCTGAAATCGCTCAATTGAAGCCAAACCGGGTTCCTCGATAGAGTGAGATGCCAGTCAACGGTTGGCAGGGCTTGTTATGCCCAAAACAAGGCTTTTGATAAAGGATTCTCGGAAGAATTGGCATTTTGCCTTGCCTTTCTTAGAGTTCGAAATCCCTATCCAAGCCGATCCAACTCGGATTTGACTTCATCTCCAACCCCAGAACCAAAAACCTCCCTGGAGCTTGGTCATCCCAGATGAGCTGAGCTACGAAGTTTGGCATTCGTGAGGACGCAGCCCTGTCAGAAAGGGCATTCTCGCTTATCTGTATATGAGAATTTGATAATTGGGTCACCGCGGCAGAGCTTCAATCGAAATAGTGATTCTTTGGCCGGGTTTGCTTATCCAACCCTCGACTTTAAGGCATCTCATTAGGTCCCCCCATTATAGGCAGTTTCAAAGGCCCTAAAACGCCTAAACCCGGCCTTGCAACAAGGAACCTAGACAGAAGAACGGAATCGTAGCCTTCAAGCTGACGTCTGAATATCTCATTCATAATCCGACGAGTTAAATGAGAAAGGGGCGGTTTCATAGCTCTAGCTTGCTGCGTCAACTGGCCCTTCGTCATCCTTTCTGTGAGGTAGCTTGTCTCCTCCAGCTTGTCTGGTTAATGGGGCTCTCTATTCAAAGATTCAAGAAGTCACTCCGCTTTCTGGGATGGAGAAGTTTCCCTTTCTTTGATTCATTCGCCCTACGTGATCATCTACTTTCTTCCAGTGGAGAAGGGACAGACCTTCCCCGTCTAGTCGAATAAGTCAAAGCGATTTTGGTCACAGAAATGGGAGAGACAAAAGAAAATCTCAAATCTTAGCCAATCCCTTGTCAGAAGGTAATCTTCCCTCTCGCCTGTGCTTGTGCGTTCCTATCTCTTATGAATGAGTCAACCGGATCGTGAAGATCTTACTTTATAGAAGCTGCGGAACCTGGAGTTGATCTGCTCTGAATCCTCAACTTCGAACCAAGGGCTTCTTTCTCAAGATCGAATTTAAGGCTGGGGTTATATAGGCAAAACGGGGGTTGGCGGCATCTGACATCAAATCACCTTAGCTTCATCAACAAGGTCTCTTTCAAGGCCTAAACCCCTTCCTATGAGCAAGAGAAAAAGCAGACCTTCAAGCCAAGCCAGGGTCAACAGACCGGGTCCAGCCAACAAGCTTGAGCTATGAAAGAGAACAACAACTTCTATATCTATATATGAATTATTGAGAACAAAAGCGAGCGAAGCGATAAGATAGCAAGCACTTATAGCCTTATAGTTCAATTCCTGTATGCAATCAAGCAAGCTATAACTTGAAGCGAGAAAGAAAGCCTACGGGGGCTCGTTCTGCGAGGAAGACTAGCATACCTGGAAGAACAGCAATCCATAAGGATAACCTGATGATATATCTATTATACAGAGAATCAGAGTTAGGGAGACTCGTAAGCTAAGCTCTAAGCAAGCACTGATAGCTAGTAGTGATTTGATTCTAAAGGCTAAAGGAAGCTAATTCATGCTAGTACGGATTCTTAAGTAAGCAATATAATAAACACAATAATGCCTAAGCAATGGAGTTGTGATTCTTAAGTATGCTCTTTCAAGCGAGTTGTCAGGTAAGTCAGGAATGCCTAAGCATAAGTAAGGCTAGCTCATTCCAAGCAAGAGAGACAAGCTCTCCTTAATTCCATCTATAAGCCAGAGAGGCAGGCAAGAAAGGAAGCATAGCATGCAAGGCACTTCTCGCTCTTTAATAATGCTAGTGGTTCTGCTCCGGTAGGCAAGATATAAGAAAAGCTAACAATGAAAGCTCTAAGCAAGGCAAGGAAGCTTAGCTTCTCTACTAAGCACTTCACTCTAGTTGTTATGAGAAAGTAAGCTAATGAAAGCAAGCAAGGAAGATAGAGCTTCATTTCCTCTCCCTGACCTCTTGCTGGAAGCATCGGAATCAAAAGATTGAGAAGGAGGTGGAGGAGAGCTGCGATTCCTTTGGATCCGGAGATTGAGATGATGCCTAATGGCTCTAGTCAGCTGTTTCTTACCCTCCTATTCCCCACCCCCCGAGTCCTTTTGATGGATGCTTTGTAGCTTACCTTCGAAAGATGTTCTATTGGGTCACCTCCTTCCATTGGGAGAGAGATCGGGAGAGCTGGGTTTGGTAGTTCCCGTTAGCTGGCAAGGATACGAATACAGGTAAAGGAATTGGTTTATTGGACTTTGAATGCTGCCTGGCGGCGGAGCGGATGGAAGAGAAAGAAAAGGAGGTGGGCCAGCAGAGGAACTTGAGAATGAGATGTTTGGTTCTTCTCCGGGGTCATTGGATAGGGTGAAAGGCTAGCTTCTGAATCACTGGTTCCTGGTTCAGATGCCGCTGCATCCGGTTCCGGTGCCATAGATGTTCCTAGTCCGGGCTCTGTGGATGGCAATAAGATAAATCCTGGTTATTCGCGGCGTTAGGGAGGGGATGTAGGTGGGTCAGTAGTTCCCCTTCGAAGGTCCTAGTTCCTGTTCCGGGTGAGGGCTTCGGTCTATGGGAAGCATAAGTCCTGTTAAAGCGCTCCTCTGGTTGGTGTAGGTACTACTGCCAGTCAAAACTCTCGCTAATAAGGCGTAAGAAGGCTTTCCGTTCGATGGAATCCCGTCCTTCCTTTTAGAGATACGATAGCGATTCCCTTCCAGTGCTATCTAGTAAACTCTTATCTGAAAGTACTTTTCCTTCTCTTTGTCAAGCAAGGAATAACCAGCCTGAGGGAAGTATTCGTTAAGCAAATCCGTAAGCAAATAGGGAAAGCAGTTAAATAGGGGAATAGAAGCAGTCAAAGGTAAGTTTCAATCGGGCGGAAAGAAAGTGAAAAAGAAAAAGAAAACCCCAACGAAACCACGAGGAAGCATTTTCGGGGACTAGCCCTATACTGACCAGAAAGACACCAAATTATCCTTATTGGGGCTTAGCCTTACTAAAAAATTGGAGATATATACTCCTTACTCTCAGCATAGTCAATTTTGTTAGGCTAGACTAGACACGTATGCACCTTCTTTTTACTTCGACGTTGAGCAAAGGGTTCGCCAACCCCAGATCTATTTATAAGAGGTAGTCAAAGAGGTTCTCTTACTTACCCGCAGCGTGCTTCTGTTTCCTGCTCCAAAAGTAGGTTTTCTTTTCCTGCGCCCCATTCCAAGAGGCTAGATCGTACTAATCCGACTAATCATACGATGCAGACGCAACGCTATACCTAGAGTCTGATTTGTTTTCACAGTCTGAATCTCAGATTGAAATCCTACACAGAACCTCCATAGGGAAGGGCGTCTAGCCAGATCGAGAAGAACCTTCAAATGAAAGAACTAGAGTCGGGAGCCGCATAGATAGGCACGATAGAAGGAAAAAAGGCCTTGGCTTTAGTCCCGTACCCTTTCCCCTTACTTTATAGGGGTAGGGAATCCACAGGAAGAAGCTGGAAATCACCCGAGGAATGCCTCTATTTATGCCTGGCGAGGAGCCAACTTATTTCTTTTACCCCTATTCCAGCTCAGAGGAAAGAGGCCCCTACTTTAAGGGGACCAGCCCTCTATTTAGGAACAATACCAACCTAATCTGTTCCTACTCTGTTAGCAGTTAGCAAGCGATTCGATAAAACAAAAAAGATGTTATTTACTAGGATAGGTGGTTCGGAATTCTAGTGATAGTTACCTCGGGTTTTCTTCTTAATTTAATTAATGGCAGGACAAGTCCACCTTTATCATCCCGATCGGGCTTACCGGACTAACTCGGGTTTACCGGGGCAGCATACCTTCTCAGAGTTAGCGGGGTTCCTTCTACCTACTTTCGTTTCGAGGGGACCCTTATTTACTCAGATTGCTAGCGAACTACCGGGATAGTAGAAGAGGACTCACTTCAAGAGCGAGGTTTTAAATCCTGCATATTAATGTCTTTCCCCGGGGCGATCTAATTCCTCTTCTCAATCTTTTGATTACGCTCTCTTAACACGTATTTAGATATGAATGAAGGAATGAACATCCTGGTACGACTGACAGCCTTAATCCGCTCCTAGCCCCTAGACTGGGAGGAATGTGAAGTGGGAATAGAATGCCTTGCCGGCTTGGCTGCAGAAGCCCTGGTGGATAGATAGAAATCCTGATAGAAAGATCCGGTCGATGCCGAGCCGGAGAGACAGGAATGAACTTCCTAGCCCATCACCTGGACCTCTTCTAAGACCTTCTTTAGGTAATCGTTGATACCACAGCAAGAGGCACACTTTCCTTTGGGCTGGGGGGTGGAAAGAAAGATGGGGCTGCCTGCGTCTTCGCCGGGGAATGGATATTGATATTGCCCTTGAGAAAGCCTGCTGGAGATCCGCCGGGCCGGGGGGATGGTTTTGTGTAGTGAATATATCTTTCGCGTCTCCTATTCGTTCCTCCTTGAGTGAATGAACTCAAGAGGAGAGCAGCGGTCTACTGGGATTTTATGGCCTGAACGTGTGAGATACGCATTTGATCGGAACAAGTTCTCAGGTATCGATCTTGACACCTTTGAACGGACTTCCCTTTAGCTGCAGCTACAAACTAGGGACTTGGAACTTGCTAGAGAAACTCGAACTGAAGCGGCTTCAGCCGCAGATAACAAATGGGGACTACTTGCCCTAGCTACTAGGTATTAGGATACCTTTACGGACTCTTCTAAGACACTTGGCTTCCCGGGAGTTGACTCTTGCATTCGGCCGGACGGATAGCGACTAACTCATAGATACGAGATACCATACACTAACTAACAGAGCTCTTAGCTCTAGCTTCCTTAGAGGCTAGCCACCTTCACTTCCTCTGCTAAGAAGACCTTTAGCTTACTCATAGGTGGGGAAGGGAGTGGTTGCTTATGAGTTACTTGCTTTAGGGGCAGCTTCCGCCGAAGAGAAAAACTCGTTACTAGCTTGCCCGGACTTGCCGTTTAGCTTCATCCAAGGGGAGAGCCACTTGAAACCACAGTCCGGGGACGAGCAACAATCATACTTTGAGAAACGCCCTTAAAGAGATGCTCCTAAAAAGGGACTTACAAAGAAGACAGGGAAACAAGAAACGGAAAAGAAGAAAACAGAGATGCCACCATAAGACGAATACGCGATCGCTCATTCGTCTGGTAGTACTCAGACCTAATAAGAGGCGAACACCGAGGGAAGAGAAATGCAATGTCCCCTATGATTCAGACGAATAAGCTACAAAAGTCTAATACTTAAAGACCAACAAGTCAAAGGAGACAACGGAAAACAAGAAGCTTACAGGAATTATTACACTCACTGGGAAAGAAGAGTAGTTAAAGGCATAGCTACTAGCTCTTGAAGGGAGGGAGAAAGAAGAGGCTTAGAAAGCAGAAAGAAAGAAGCTGTCGTTAAGACCACTATCAGTGAGCGGGGATAAAACAAGGATTTGACCTAGAAGAACTGCTAAGGCAGAGAAAGACAATAGGTTTCATAACCCTGGCTTGAGCCCTAGGGGAGGTTAGCGGACAACAACTAGCTACTAGAGACAACAGCCGATAGCTCATCGCTAGAAGACACTTGGCTTCCTTAGGGACGATTAGGGAAGAGAAAAGAAGGTAAAGGAAGGAGGGATTCCATTAGTAGACTGGAGCTAGACCTTCAGCAGATACCAATTCAACGGATTGACCGGACTTCGCCAAAGCCGCAGCCAACAACTCCTTACTTGCTCTCAACGCGTTACTCGTTGCTTGCCATAAACCTTTGAACTTCAACAGACTCAGCCGGGGATAACAACTAGGGACTACTTCCCTGAGCCCCTAAACCTTGGCGTTTAGCAGATAACAACTACCAGATGCCTGAGCTTACAGGGCATAGCTCTAACGACTAGAGGAGCATAGAGACCGAATTTAGGCATACAAGGAGACAGGAAGCCTTCAGGAAAGGGGCTAAACTAACAATTTAAGCAATAAGAGAAGCCAACCCATAGAAACTAAATCCAGAGGGTTACGGACACCAGGGGGCGGTCCGAGGGGTCCTCAACTCAATGATGGGGCTTAGCTACTAAATCATAGCTGCGAGAGCTCATAGCCGGAGAGCTCGGAACTCTAGCTACCAACTCATAGAGACCTTGGGATCATAGCGTACTTGATAAAGACCGTCAACAGCTGCAAGCACAGGAGAGGAGAACGGAAGCAACTTAGCCGTGAAATGAGCCTTTCAACGGAAACCACTTACTGGATCCTCTTTAAAGAGGGATTGAAAAGAAGATAGACAAGGAAGAAGAAGTTGGATTACTTACTTGAGAAAGCACTTCAGCAGATACCAACTGATTGAACAGACAGGCTCCTTAATGACCGGAATGCGCTTTAGCTACAAACTTCTTACTTGCTTAGCCCTGGGGCAGCTACCTCCTTACTAGCATTCGCTCTTGCCGAAGCTACCGACTCGTTAATGGATATAACCAGAGGTGCTTGCCCTAAAACTTCGAACTTCAACTGCTTCCAACGACGAGTTACTGGCTATAGCTCATAGGGCTTACTCCTACTCTTCTAAACTGGAGTCTTCAAAAGCATATCCCATTATTTACTGATAGAAAAGAAGAGGGTGTTAATGGCACCAGCTCTGAGGCAGATACCTACTTACTTGCTCGACTTCCACCCGCCCGGCTAGTCGCATCAAAGGCATTCATTCCGGAGTTGTTTGCCGAGAGGGAAGAAGGGCAAGCAGGTCTCAGAGTACGCAAGTCTGATTTCGATTGGAGAAAGAGGTCGGGAAAGAGGACCGCGCGAAGGCTAAAGCTGCTAATGAAATTCGTAAATGCACTGAGGTTACCCCTAACCAGCTCTCTGACGGCGATAGGATCTCTTGTGAGGCACCTCTCTCTCTAGATGGACTTCACAATGCTGTGAAAGAGATGACTTCGCAAAGTCCCAGCCGTTACCCGTGATAGAGGCAACCAGGCCTTACTATAACCAACCTCACAGATCCAACTCTATCTTGTACACCGATGTATCGTATTCCTTACTATGAGTAAGTTAGCATCTAACCGAAATCGGATTTCCTTTTCGCCTTACGGAATGAATAGAGGAATTAAAGAGATTTCCAATACCGACCTCCCTCCTTACTAGAAAAGCGCGGAGACAAGGGAATTTATATCTAAGCATAACGCTTGCCGGGCACAAAATCTTGTTTTGTTTGATCGTAATCAAACCTGCCCCACCTTGTCTCTATTGAATGCCGTTTTTGAGTACGAACGAGTGGTCTAGGAGGGAATGGCGGTACTCCTTCCTTCCCAACGAACTTCTCGATAAGGCTAGGTCGTTAACCTCTTCTTTCAACAATAAAAGATCTATCTCATTCAATATTCAACAGAGGTATTTAATTTCCACCCTTTTTTTTTTAATAAAAAGAAGAAGTCCCAACTAGCTGCGCTGCTTACTACTCTTCAACTAAGAGGACTACTTCTCTATCGCCCCTTCCTTTAGAAAGAACCCCTTCCTTAACCCTAATAAAACAAACTGCAACAGGGTGAGCGGAGTGAGATGAGCCTCACTCTTCCTTTTTCAAGTTCAGGCAAGTTCAGGAACGAGCCTCAGTCTTTAGGCAGGAGGAAGTCCCTGTATAAGGGTGCTATCCATATCAATAGTGAAGGACTCGCCTCACAGGAGAAATTCCCTTTATTTAATCCCTCCTTCTTGACGAGCTCCTCATGCTGAAACTCAAGTTCTACAATCCCGTATTTTTTGCTTGTAACGCGCATTGAGCAGCTTGACTTTAACTTGCTTGATAGGGCAGGACCCTTAACCATTAAAGTAGTTCTCCTCGTCTTTCCAGAAAGAAAAGATGCCTCGACTCGCCTCACTCTTCAGGAACGAGCCTACGCAGAAACCTCAATGTCAATCAGCGAAATCTTTCATTTTACGATTTACGATTAGATTGGTGTTCAGTGAGACCTACCAGCACTGGGCCGTAACCGGATAGAGCCTTCGGCCACGCTTACCTAGCTTGTTCTGAAACAGAGAAAGCAGGAGCGAGAGACGCTAGAAGCGAAAGCGGAAAGCACGAGCACCTCAGCACGAGATGAGCCCTAAGCACCATGAGCACGAGATCAGCGCTCCTCACTACGATTGATTGCCTCGTCTTAAAACAAGAAAAAGGTTAGGGGTTACAGACAAAAAAAAAGAAGGAAGGGCTTTAAGAGTAAACATCAGAGTCAATCTCAGATGCCTTACCGCGCTAAGCCCCACTACCCCTTAAAGATCCCTTACCGCGCTAAGCTGCTAAGCAAGGTCGTTAACACCCTATCATCGATTCGTTCTTCTATCAAGTGATGAACTCGCCTCACGGAAATCCGCCTTAAGGTTAACTCCTGCTTCCCCAGCTTAGACTATTTGAAAGTTCGAGCCGAGCCTACGCTTCGCTTCCTTTCTTTACCGGGGACTAATTCAAAACCTTTTAGCTAGCATCACCTAATCCGGAAGGCCTAGCACAGCCCTTCGACTCGTGATTCTTTCACGGGAAGAACTCGCATTCACGGGCTTGGAACATGATGAGATCTGAACCCCTACCTTGACGTACGAGAATTGGGCTTTTGCATTTGGTCTTCGGTTGAGGCCTATCCATCCTATGCCTCGTATGTTTTATCAATCTTCAAACTCAACCTCAGATCGAGGCGCTACTTAGAGCCCTCCTTCTTCGGAAAAGACTTTGATTCATTCCCTGGATTTGGCTATTCATTCTAAACCCAACCCAGCAACAATCGTAAAACACGGCATAGCAACAGCGGCTAGCTACTCCTTCAGTTAGGAGCAGAGCTCGACATTACCTCCCACCCAGGAACCAAGCATGCAAGATTTACCCTACGCGCATACACGAAGCAGGAGACCCAGAAGTCGGCCTTCTCGGAGAACCGTAAGGGAAATAAGATTTCTATGTCCAATATTCAAAGCCTCCGGGACCACCTCCCAATTGGACAGCACCAGCTCCTTCATGGGACGATCCTCCAGAAATGCCGCAAGAAGGGCAAGGCCACGGAAAACAGAGTGAAGGGTATGAATCAGATCCCTCCGAAGCAGAACCATGGGTAACACCCGACCCTTCTGAAAGCTACAAGCCTATGAATGACTCCGAATGGGAGTACGACGGCGAAGAAAGGGAAGAAATGGAACGAAAGATCAGCAACTTGATGAAAACACCAACAGACATGGCACCAGGTCTCATTTGGGAAATATCACCCCCTGCACAGAACTTTTCTCTTCAGGAGATAGCAAAATATGACTCAGATTGGGCAGAAGAAAGAAGGAAAATATTTTGGTCACCAGCGTCAGCACCTGTATGGGAAGCGTTCGATCCTTCATGGGAAGATCTTCCACCAGAACCTTTCGGAAACCCTGAACCTACAAGGTATGACGGTGAATGGGAACTCCTCGAAAACAAGGAAAGAAGAAAAAGAGAAGCAATGGAAATGGAAGTGAACGACTGGATAGACAATCAGCCATTCCCGGCAGCAAGACCGGCAAGACCACCAGCCAGCTAGCAGTTTGTCCAAAGGGAGAACTGCTAGCTGGGGCCCCGGCCCTTACTTTTTAGCAGGGCGCCTGACTGCACGGAATGAAATACCAGAAGCAGAAGTGAAGTAGTCAAGCCCCAAAAGCACACTTATTAGTTGGGGCAGGGGCTGCATTTGAAAAAGGTATGGCTTAATAGTTGTAGGCGGTTCTTTCCTCCCTTTCGCGAAGCCTATCCTTGGGCTTTTCTCTCTTGCTCATGCTCCGTATCTCGATCCATATCGGGCTCTCAATCTCGATCTTGACCAGTATTCGCACCCCGTGGAATTCGTGTGAAAAGCAGTTCATTCTCATGAATCTTCCAATCATTTCAGTTAGCTTGTTGATTGAGCAAACACAATGACTGGCATGAAGGAGTGCGGTGAGGTCGAAGTTCCCACGGAACATAGTCCGCTAGAAAGGTGCTATTGGTTAAAGAGAATGGAGGGAGTAGATCACTCACTGAATCTTTGAAAGAAGAGAATGCGCTTCAAGTCCGCTCATCATGTTCAATCCGTTGAAAGTGGATTTCATTAAGCGGTTCTTCCATCTGATCTGGCAACTGAGATGTGAGTGAAGAAGCTTGCTGATGAGAAAGACAAAAGAAGTTGAGATCTTAATTCCAATCTTTGAATTTGATCTCAAAGAAGAAAGTGGTTTTTGACTTCATTCATCAGAGAGATGGAGCGAACGAAGTTCAGTTTTATTTATTAAGACATTTCGAATCCACTTCTGCTGCAACTCCAACAACAAGCCCTTATGCTACAAACCATGCTACAAAACCTTTTGCGCAATCAAAAAAAGAGGCATCCTCAGAACAGTAGATCATGCGAGAATTGAGTTCGATCATGCGACAGTAGCGATCGATCAGTGAAGGCTGAATGTTACTACAATCTTTTAAAACTATTTCGAGCATTGAAGTTGCATTTCTTAAGATAACACGAGTCGACCGATGTGACCAAAGAATTCCTTTCGGGGAAAGCCACCAATCTGGAATTTCTTCATTGAAGAGGGGAACCTGCTAAGTTAACCAGACAAGCTGGGATGCTTGGGGCGAAACTGCCTCACAGAGGGGAGATGGCGATCGATTCGATTTCTAGACTCTTTCTTTTTGACTATTTACAAAGCCGGAAGCAAAGGGAAGGATAGGCTTTGGTTACCAAAGGGTGAAAACTCCAAAAAAAGGAGTAAGGGGTGCTTGTCTTGTGGTTTTGACTTCCTTGGCAAGTCGACCGGAGGGATTCATCCATTCATGCAGTCAGTAGTCCAATGGTCCCTCTATCTAATGAATCAATGGCCGCCGATTCGCTTCAATGCTATTTAGTGCCTTCGTGATATCTAAGGAGAGGGGAGAAGAGACTATAGCTTAACGACTTGACTTTAACGACTAGAGTTCCGATCGAGCGTCCACCCGATAGATTGAAAGGATGAACGAAGGACGCATACCTCCCAGATCAAAGAAATTGAAACTAGGCTTCCAAACCTTTCCTTCTCGTACAGAGGGATGCCTATAGTACTCTCGCTTTGAATTCCGCCATGGGGAAGAAGAACTAAAAGTCGATCGGATTCCTCCTTTGCTAAAGCCCTCTCCAAAAGCACTCTTTGAACAGAACTTATTTGACTGGTTGAAAGAGAATGCGGAGTCCAATGAGGATTGGGTTGGCCAGAATATCAAGTGGGGCACTTGGTTCCTTGTCACGGTTTCAACCCTTTGGGCTAACAGGAACAGGGCTATCTTCTGACCCATGGCCTCTTAACGTCTTAGAAAGGGAAATTTTGAAGTTCTCTAACCACTCAAGCCTTTAAGGATAAAGAGTGACCCAAGAAGTGCAAGGAGATCAGTGTGAGTTGGGTCAAGCCTCCTCGCGGGTGGGTCAAAGTTAACACGGATGGCAGCGCGTCTAATCCTCCGGGACGGGCAGGAGCTGGGGGTCTGTTGCGTGATGAGGAGGGGGACTGGATTGGGGGGTTTTCCCTCAATGTGGGCTCAGCAAATAGTCTATCTGCAGAACTTTTTGGCATAAGGGAAGGGTTGAATCTGGCCTGGGAGAAGGGCTTTAGAAAAGTTGTGATTGAATCTGATTCAGAGGCAGCTATTAGTCTTGTTAAGATGGGTGATGTGAAGAGTCATCCCTTGGGAGGGCTAATTCAGGATTGCAAAGTGCTCATTGGGAGGTTTTGGGACTGCCAGATAAGTCACACCTTTCGGGAAGGCAATACTAGTGCGGACTTCCTTGCGGGTCTTGGTTCGGCTCAATCTGAGAGATGCATTTACTGGGTTAACCCACCTCAAGAGCTTTGCCCCATCGTGTTTGCGGACATGGTTGGTACTAGTTTTCTCAGGGTTGTAGCAGCTTAGCTGCCTGCGGTCCATTTAATCAAAAAAGAGAAATATCATTCCTATCTCTACTCAGCTCTTCGTCTAGAAGCACTAAAGGCAAGGAGCTACATCCAGAAACAAGAACAGCAACCCTATACATTCTTACCTGTCTTTACCTTCTATAGCTATCACTTGAGAGATCTTATTTGTTATCATTCATTCTAGGTGGAAAATCGTCTACTTTATCTGGCTCGACTGGCAGAAGTTCTTCTTCGTTCCAGCCTCAGAGGGACTGACTCTCTTTGGCTTTGGCTCAAGAGAAAGAAGACGCATCCATCTCGATCTCAATTCTAGACTGGAAAGCCCTATTCTTTTTAGACTCATGACTGCGCACTTGATAAACTCGACGAAACCTGAAAGAGAAAAAAAAAGTCTTAAATGAAGTCGGATCCGAACTCAAATCCTTTTTCAAAAGTCCTGTTTTTGGCTGAAATGGATGTTCGAACAGGGGAGCTCTTCCAAAACGATCAAAATGATCGAAAGTCGTTGTTTGAGGTCCGGACCCTAACACCCGCGTGTGACAGATGACTTCTCCCCTATGAGATTGGTTACCAGAATCATAGAATGCGCGTAAACAGATAAAAAAGATAGCCAGGGAATGGACGTTCTCAGCTTCCAGAAGTGCCCGGCCCGGTGATCCCTGTCTGTGATTCAGTCCGCCCTAGGTTGACAGATTGATTGGGTTCAGTCCCGCTCAGTGATGTGGCTTCCTTTTTCCAATCTGTTCATTTAGCTTGATTGAACAACACAAGCTTGAGAGTAAAGGAGTTAGATCTCAGTTCATTTGCTTCTATTACGATTACTAGTTGATCGGATCGACTGATGGTGACATCTTCAACAGATTTATTGATCGACTTGTGTGAGACTAGCCAATCAAGTAAATCAACCGAAGAACGGGACTATAGATAAAGAAGGGTTGCTGTCGGAAACCAACTAAAGATTTCACCGTCCAGCCAGTGGGAACTCTAATCAACTGGAATTCCCAGGCAGGCAAGCCAAGCAAGGACAGACAGCTAGGACTGAATGGGTAGGAGTGAGCGGGCTAAGCTTGAAGGCGCTTCTTCTGTGTTTAGGTTTTTTTGCTCCTAGGCCAGGGCAAGAGCAGAGGATAAGCAGCAACCATTGATCTTCCGTCAGGAGACTCCTCTTAAGAAAAGCTTGGATCGCAGGAGCATTCTCGCAACATGCATATAAAGAAAGGTAGGTTTTTATCTTATTATTGTAACACTTTGTGAGCTTAGCGATGTCTGGTTCTTGACAAGAATGAGTGCCCACCTCTTTCTTTCCAGGAGTTTTCTATCTTTCGTGTGATGCGGCGGAGAGGAGCTTTTAAATGAGGGATTCCGTTCTCGTCAATAGATAGGAGGATGCCCAAAGAAGGCTCGCTCCTTCGAGTCAAGATTGTTTTTGTAATCGAAATTCAAGCTTTCGATTACAAAAACTTTTCGATCCAGCAAAGGAGACTATAGATAGTCTCAGGAGAGCCTGGTTGAATAGCGATAAGAAAGTCGTCTGCATACCGGACGTATCTAAAATAAGGAGAAGAGGTCGTGATGGAAAGATCAAATTGATGGGCAAAGATATTCATGAGAACAGGGGACAGGGAGCTTCCTTGGGGGATGCCCTTCTCGATAGCTGCATAGCTCTTTCCTTCTCCGGATATCTGCCTGAAGAAAGCGAGCAATTAGATCAATAAGGGCAGAATCATTTATATAAAGACGAAGGACGGAAAGAAGTAGATCGGAAGTTTCCTGTTTGACAAAGGTAGCGTTAGCTAAGTAAGAGTAAGTAAGTAAACAGATCAGGTGTAGCGGTTTAGTTTACGATTCTATTCAAACAGGCTATTGCGCCTAAGTCAATCCCTCGTATCGGCCGGCTGTCTTATGACGAGAGACACAACAAGTAGGTGCGAAGCCCAAACAAGCTTTCTTCGTTCGTACCTTTTAGCCTCTGTTACAGAAGTGGAAAGATCTGTTGGTAGTTTGCTCTTGCTTTAGTCCGTCCCAACCATCATCATACATAATACATAGAATAAGGATATCCCAGCCCGGGAAGCAAGCTAGGTTTCCTGGTGGTTACATTGGTCAGTGGTTTGCTGTTAACTGGTTCTACACCGATTAAGATACCGAATTCATTTATGTCGTAATCTCTGGAAGACTTGTTCGTCCCTACTAGCTACAAAGAACCTAACGGACCTTTTTCGAAGGTAAGAGCCCTTGGAAGTACTAACTCTCCCGGTCTCTGTAAGACCCTTTTTACAGTAAACTCTTCTGCAGCGGCATTCTCCCTTTACTCTCATGCCTGAACACGAGGGAGAGAAGATGCAGCCTTCGGGTGAAACTAACACTACTCCTGCCCGCGTGATGCACCATCAAAGTACATCTCCAAGGGATGCTTGTATTCCGTCATCATGACTTCCTCGTCAGGGCCGAGAGTGGCGAGTCCGCGGATGAGCAGCCAGGAAATCAGTGCAAGGTTCTAAAAATCCCTTCAGCAGATGCCGAATCCTTTACTTGCTTGCCTAGCCCTTACGCTACCATTGATTTCTCTATAAAGCCGGCTATAGGACCCCCCCAAACACGACAGATTTACTTTCGTTGTTATGCGGGACTAAGTTACCCGTCTTTTCGGAATCCTTTCTTTAAATGGGTTGGGTACCAGAGAGGTACTCGAGAAGGTATGTCTTATTTATCCATTCCTCCTTTATTGCATTCTTTCTTTGGGATCAGAGCATTGGCACTCAAAACGGAAATCTGCCATTTGGCTCGGTAGTGAACCTATGACCTGCCAGTTTTTCATTCCTTGCTAAAGGAAAGGGTCGTCGCATCCACCTCTAAAAAAGGGGCAAGGCAAGCGGTAGTCGAAAGGAACTCATTGATTCGGGCGGAGATGAAGGCCTATTACCACTCCATTGATCCAACCCTCGATGGGACCAGTGAGGAAGATGGGTCAGGTTAAAAAGAGTTACAGTTCCGAGGAAGGTCTTGATTCCAGTTCCTTGTTTCCCGGATCGGATTAATGCTTTAATAAACGAAAACCCCTAGACCAGTGATCTAACCTTCAAGCATTCTGATGCGCCGCTTTATCTTTCCAAAAGGGAAGACTTTCCCGGGTGACCAATTCTTTCGATTCCTGCCATTCAAACCAATATCGAGACCATCAGGACTCATCTCATCGCCTGTAACCCGGCTATCTTAGCTGTAAGCCATCTCCTATACTCTGTTCGATCTGCCACATCGGGATCAAGAGCCACCCACTCGAAAAGGCTTTCTTTACTATGGGCATTTTCTGCTTGAGCAAATGATGCATCCGAAAGATAGGACCTTGCAGCAGAGAGTCCTGCCTCACCCCATCCCCTACGACTGACTGGTCATAGGTTCTAATCTGAAACTTTATAGTGGATTCGGTCATATAGAAATTGCATAATATAAGTAGTTTTTACGTGGCAAGCTACGGCTTCAAAGCTTACTTCGTCTTCTTTTCCTTCTTATCTTAATACTAGCATGTAACAAAGAAAAAAGAACTCCTATCAAGCAGTAAGAGAAAGTTACCAATGGAAGACCAACCGGTAACTAGGCTCCTTATACGGGTACAGAAATTTTTTATTAAAGAATAACCGCAACTAAGGAATCCCTGCCAATTCCTCCTTGCAACGAGCAGCTTTTGAAGTGCATTTCTCAGCCTAGGATGATCGAAGGTGAAGTACCTGGCACAAATAAAAGACAGAGAGCCCGCGTTCGGCAGAGAGAGGATCGACTGCACTCCCTCTATCAACTGAAAGGATAATAGTCAAGTTTACTAAAGCCGATAAGCCGTTGCGCTGAAGCGCTTTACTTTGATTTCTAGATGCATTTTCTTATTAAAGTAAGGACAATAGTTGGGCGAAGCATGTGTGACTTTTGATTTCGACTTTGTTACAATGCCCCCTTTTTTTGTGTTCCGTCTTTGCTGAGATGCCATTGCCGGTCGAGCTCTCGTAATCGATCGCTTATATGTCCATTCCGTTCTGGCTAGCGAAGTGAAGGCTTAGGGGAAGATCAACAGGATGGAGAATGGAACTTGCTAGCTCGTTCCTCCTTTCGTATACTCCGCCCCATTAGGAGCACCGTTATACCGACTCTCGACAGCTTTCGTTACTCGCCTGAATCTCCGTTTCTACTGGAATAGATGAAATCTCAGGGGGGTCCTCACTTCCTCTTCCCTATAGTGGTTCTTATTAAACGGGTGCTTCAACGACTGAATCTGGACCAGGAACTTCTTCTAGTTAGTAGCGATGAATTCTATGATAATTAAGCAAGAACCACTTATGAAGGAGTCTTCCTATTTTTAACCAGTTTTACCAAAACAAGATATCCTGCCTATCCCGAAAAGGGGACTCTCTCCAAAAAGTAGCTTCGTAGCAAGAGTTCTTTTTAATAAGCATATGACGAAGGATCGGCCGAAGCTAGAGCTAAGTGGATGGGTCAGGGTCAGTATTGAAAGTATAGGTCGACTTAATAAAATTGATTGGATTGGTGAATTTCCTTACTAATCCGAAAAGGGCAGCCTATAGACATCATTTTGAGGGAAATTCACACTGAGATGATGAAAAATATAGACCGGGCTTCCTTAGTTTTCTTATTTAGTTAGATGAAAGGCGGCAACCGATTCGATGCCTGCCGGTCTCACTGAGTTACTGGTGGGTGCGATCTTCGGCTATGATTTTGCGGCCACATGGATGACCTGGTCCCTAAGGTGGGTGAGGTTCCAGCTTCCGTACAAGGGAGCTTCATCTAATCGGATGGGATCAAGTGTGACTTTTCACACAGGTAAAGCTCAGCTTTGGTTATTACAGCTCGTGGCCATCATTCGCATTAACACATCACATGTTAGTGTGGATGCTGGCTGACGAGGTATACCCAGGACAGGTCTTTAAAGCGTATGCGATCTTAGGTGCCCTATTAGATTAGTTAAGCTCTCGCGGATCGTAAGGTTGCTGAGCGTTATCAACAGCTCATGGCTAGTTTAGATGTTCGTATATCTAAGAAGAAGTCCTTGATATCGAAAACAGGTTGTTTTGAATTTGCTAAACGCTTTGTCATCCGTAATGGCACTTTGGACTTGAGTCCCGTCTTAGCCTGACATCTAGGAATAGGAAAGCTCCTTTCTGTTGTGCTTGCCACTACTCTACTGCCTAATAGGGCTTTCGAGTAGAATAAGTAGGCTTTTTTCGATTGAAGCTCTCCTCGAACCATTTCTGATGATTGAGCCTTTCCTGAGTCAGTGAGAAAGCTCTGCTTTAAGCCTTTCTTCAGAGTTCTAGCGACCGGGCATTTCTGCAAGTTAATTCTACACCCATTTATGTATGGGCATACCCGTAGTACTGGGTCTTGACCACGTAATCAAAGGCTTTAAAAGGTCTCTGAAGTTTAATATTTTTTATGTGCAGGACCTTCCGCTTTCACACTTGAGCAAATTATATATAGCTAGCGCCTTAGTAGGTCTATGGCCTGCCCCCGCAACAAGTACTAGCGTATAGCATAACCAAATGGAAATGTGGCTGGACTCAGAAAGAAAGGAGGAGTCGATATTTCAGGCTTGTATAAAGAATCAATGAGGCGAATTGAGCTAGATTACACTACACTACTTTGAGGATAAATCCCTTACTGAATGAATGTGCTTTTGATCCGTGACCGTAGAAAGTACTGTGAATGCTTTCTATGATATCCTCTTTCTGGCTACCAAAGGTGCTAATTGGTCAAAAGAGCTTATTCTTAGTTTTCATTCTCCGAATTCTGTAAGCTTGCTTGGTTTACCTGCTTTGTTATGATTTCATTGTCTTTCTCCGTATTCAGCATTCGCCGGTCTCACAAAAAGAAAAAGCATATCAATTCGTTGAGGCAACTAGTCTTGGTAAGGTTTACCACTGAATGAGAAAGGCCCCTAGGTAGAAGATAGAACGTTTGTATGACCATTTCCAGATGTTTTAAGGCAAGTTTGCCGCCCCCTGATACGCGTACGAGGAACAACAAGACAGCGGGGAGTCTTTGTGACGGAGAAGAGCCGTACATTAATTTGGAATATTTAAGAGCTTCTCCCTTACATCCACCCAAAGGAGTACCGTCAGCCCCCCAAAGGGGTACCATAACCGCCACCCCTGCTGGCTGACTGATTGCAGGGGAAGCTAAGACTCCATGTTCGGTTCTGGTAAAGAGGGTTGTGGGTAGGCTTGGAAGGAAAGTAAGAGTGGGGGCGAACGGATGCTGTTTAGGGTTACTTGCTTTCTAACGAGCGAAGGGCATTCGGCTTAAGAGAGTTCATCGACCCTCGAGCTAGAATCATTCAATGCTCGTGCCCCATATCGTATCGTAGTAAGGGCTAAGGGCTTGCCTGGCTCAACAAGATCAATGATTTCGGTAAGAGGGTGCCGTCCTCAATCACATAAGCCAAGGGCGTAAGCGCCTACCTTTGATCCCATATAATATAGTCTAAAAACTCGCTTCTGTACAAAGCAAAGAGGGTTTGTCGGCAATCTTGGCTCTTAGTTGATAAAGACCTCGTCATCCATTGTCTTAGACACACAGCCCAAGTCACCAGATCTCATCGGAGCTTCTAACATAGCTTCTTAGTAATAATAAGTAAGGGGAGTGGATCGATGAGCGAATACTGAAGTCTTTTCTTCGGAGCAAGCATAGTTCCTCGAGTCAATAGGAAAGAGAGAATAGGGGACCCTTTCCAATAGGAGTGTGAGCGCCATCAGGAGAGACTAGCAAGATCCCCCAAAGTTCTCATTCATCTCTTTTCTATATGCATTCCTAGTAGGGTAGCTACTACCCATGCAGCTAAGCGGCAGCCCTCTTTAGTAAGCTCCCTTATAGGGAACGGGTAGTCACTTGAACCCATACTTTTCAAGGGACATGAGCCAGGTCCGCCCTAGGTGGTAGCTCCTCAAACTCGCAAGCTGTTTCGTCTTTTTCCTTTCTACCTAGGGAGGACAAGATACTATTACCATACCTGGCCTATCAGAATCGGATTTTGGCACCAATCAATAGAGAGGCTAGATCATCGGGCCCTGTAAGCTAAGCTATGCTTAGGCATTTGTGGGCGTTGTGCAATGGATAGCAAGCCGATTTCACTAGGAAGAGTGAGATCTCAAACTTCAAAGTTATATTATATTCATATTCATACTCACCTCTACTCCTAAGAGGAGGCTACTACTATTGATCCGTACCTTTCTCGAGCGATCGAATGCCTATGAAAGACGGGAGCAAAGCACGAATGCAACAATCTCAAGAGTATCCCTAAGAGAATAAGGCTTCCTAACTGCTAGTCGGTAAGCATCCCCTGCTCGGTAGTTCTGAATAGAGGTGCACAATGGTGTCAGATGCTTCGCCATAGAATAGATCCACCCTACCGCAGTGTGACAGATTTTCCGCCGCCTATCTCATGCCATGCCCAATCCACCATATACGCAACACGACATCACTTTCTATACTTCTACCAGCATAAGAAAGGAATTCATTAAAATATATCATGATTCGGTCGACCAGGCCAGATCATGTCCCTATGTAGTGGTCTGCTCTACTTCCCCCAATCTTCACGGATAAAAAACGCTCCAACAGACTCAATACATATTGTATCCATACCGGCGAAGGCCCTATGGAGTAAAGCAAGGGACACAGCAGTATAGGAGTTCCTGAGCGTCAGTGAAGTAGCTCTTAGATAAATATATAGTAAGATGCCCTTCTTACGGGAAAGACTCTTAATGATGAATCGATCGCTATCGCTCAATCTTATTCCATATGTAGCATACCTTTCCGCTCGAGACCCTGCTACTATACTTGCTATCTAAGGGCGGACCCTAGCCCAGGCCTTGGCAATGCTTAACGGTAATGACCCTTTCCCGAATTCTGGGCTTCCGAGGACACAGCGAGGTACAGACTCCATCTTTCTTCCATATTTAGAAAATAACGAAAAAGTCAAAGGGGGGATTCCCTTTTGGAGCTAAGTCGAAGATCTCGGGTGTCGAAAGACCGAACCGACTGTACAGGCCAATAGGTTTTTATGTGCACGGGGTCTTCCTCTTGATAATGTGTCTAAAAGGCAATTCCAGTATATTATTGAGAGACTTACCAGGAAGTTAGCTGGTTGGAAGTCTGATTCCCTTAATTCGTTCATGTGCCAAACCGAACATCGTCCACTAATTCCTTATTTGTTAGTAAAAGAGGCGGTCAAGTTCTGTCTGGTTAGCCGGATCGAACTTCCTTTTGTTTTAGTCGAGCCAAGCTTCACGCTTTACTGCCTGCCTTTTTCTCCGATCAAACTTGCGTTTTCCCCGTATTTTTGATTGCAATCGCTTTTTTGCCCAGAAATGGAGATTCAAAGTCGACAACTTTCAATTTCCCGGGGATTTTCGTTACAATCGAGATTTAGCTTAGAAATTGAGATTCAAAAGTGACAAGTTGCTAAAACCCCGTCTTTTTCGTTGCAATCTTGATTTAGCTCTAACGAGCTCTTTTTTTATGGTCAAAATGCTGACTTTTGCTGCTATATAAGATGCAAGTTTTTACTTTTGATTGACCTCGTATGAGTTAAAATGGTCTTGCTTCATTTCGTAGCTATATGAGAAGCAAGTTTTTCATTTTTATCTCCGTCGTATGAGTGAAAATCAATGAATGAACTTTTGCTGCTATATGAGATGAAGAGTGAGTTCGCTACCAACCAAGCTATTTCGTTACAGACTGATGTACCCTAATAGGGATAAAAACCTGCGTACTATCTGCTATAGGCATTCATTGGTGCAGCTACTAGAGGGGCCTTCCCCCTTCCTGATAGTCTGCCTCTCTATTATTAAGTAGTTTCCTAGCCTCCCGGTAGGTACCCCCCTACATTTGCTAGTAGGTCTCTCTCTTCCCTATGCACTTAGACAAAAATCTGTGCACGAGCCTATGCTCTTGAACCTACGGCCTGCCACTTCCTTCCTATTCATATCTACATTCATTCGGGGGACAAGGAATGCCCTTTGCCACGTGACGATGATAGCACTTCTTTAGCTTTAGTCCGTCGACTTGAACCGATCCTTGCTTTGCTGGGCTAACTGCCCTTAGCCTTAGTATGATATTCAGTATGGCTAAATGCAACACTTGGAAGGGAGGTAGCGCAGCCCACCTAACAGAAGCTAGAAAGGCTATAGAGCAGACAACGCAGATCTGACTTCTTGGGACTCACTCTATAGTACTTCCTAAGGACTGAGTCTATTCATTCATAAAGGCAGGCTTCCTCTTTCATTACTTCATTCTTTTTATATCCCTCTCCTTTGTTAGTCGGTGCCAGGTGGATTGGATATTTCCGACCTCTTGCGGCAGCGCCACGCCAGTAGCACTGCTCTATTCCCGTACCGGGACTGTCCACGGCTTCAGTGGACGATAAAGGGGAAGTGCTTCAGTCATACTAGCACTGCACCTATCCCGTTCCCAAACCATTTTTTTTCATTACCCTTCCCCTTCGGGCCTACTGCCTAGACTTAATCCTCCCTTTACATGCACCCATCTTCCTAACTATCGTCCTAGGGCTCTCTGCCTTCTTCCAGGTCTGGCTGTCATAGGTCGGCCCTTATCTCATTCCTTACGATCGATGCAGATGACCTTCTTCTTTTTACTCAAGCCCATTACCTATCCCGTCCAAAACGAGCAATGAAACTTCTGGTCCTAGCTTATCTATCAAAACTAGATAATAATAGGTTCCTGCGAGACACAGCATTGATCGATTGAGGGGAATCGCCCAACTATACGCCCAGAGACTTCTAAATCTCTGCGCTTGAGCCTTCAGAAAGTTTGTCTAACCTTCCAGCGTTGGAAAGTTCTATCTATCTCTTTCGACTCCTTGGCTTCGAGATGCCCTTAGAGAGTTGGTAAGGCGAGGAAGGCGTCCGCAAAGTTTGCATATCAGTCTATAGTCTTCTCCTATCTGATTGAGAAAGCTATTCATTCTTTTTCTTCATTTACTACTGTGGAGCGGCTTTTTGGGCACGAGTAGGTGTGTCAAATGCACCTCTGCCGTATCATGAGAAATTGATACAGACATGTAATGATTTAATCATGGGGGACAAGCTGAGCGAAGATTACTATATCGTTACATACAAAAAAAAAGATTGGCGAGCTAGGCTCAATGACGGTCTGGACTTTCCTATTCGCTTGCCTGCGCGCCTCTCACATGAAATTCGATGCATCCACCGTACTAACGACTTTCTTACTTTTCTTTCATAGTAGTCTTAATGACTAGAGTTTGAAGCCTTAGTAAGTGTTAAGTTTCGATTGAAGCGCCATATTAGATTCTCTTTATCTTTCTTCTCTTATTCTTCTCTCTTTCTCAGTGCTTTCCGTGAGGATGGTTCTTGGTGTAATGATAAAAGAATATCCTAGAAGAGGATAGAAGATTCATTACAGGAGAAAAAAACCAATACGGACTATCGTGATTGACTTAGTTGGTTGAGGCTATCAAGTGTCAGATTTGTAATGGATGATGTCTTCCCCCGTGCTTGGGAGACGCCCGCCTGACCCTACTCAAGCGTGTTAGCCAGCCCCTTTTCACCAAGAGCCAGAGCAGCGGTTCTCCTTCTCACCCATGATATAGGAGTAGAGCTACAATAAATTGTCTGAGAGTCACGATCAATACGAGACCTGGTCGAAGAGAATGAAACGCACGTAGTGGTCATTAAAAAATAATATAGTAATTAAGGGTCCCGACCCACAAATGAATAGGAAGTGAGGCGAGGGTTTCTTTTGCAGCGGCGTGGGGCAGATAGTGTAATCTGGACCAAGAGGGCATACGATGTCCAGTACATAAGTGGTTCCACACCCATATGCAGAGAAGTCAAAGGCAAAGACGGGAAGAACAAATGGCTCCCGTTCTACTCTGCTGATGATGGTCCCGACCGGGAGACCAAAAAAGGTATAACTGCCCCCCTTATTGCCTGGGGAACGCGCACTGTACTTTTCATGCGAGAGGTACGGACAAGGCCGATTTGGTAGTAAGTAGTTTCCTCGATCATATTCAATCAGGTCATAGCTAGGTATGATTTGGCATCAAAAACTAGGAGTTTGACCTTTTCCCCTTCCCTGGGTACCCCCAACATACCCAACTATTTGCTTGTATTTCTCATTCACAAATTCATCTTTGTTTATGCTGCTAACTCTCAGGTGAGCATCTTAGAGGTGTGCCATAAGTCAATGCAGGGAGTTTCCTTTGCCAGAAAGACTGGGGGGTCGCCTCCTTTGGAAATTTATGCGCTTGGGTATAGTCCCCATTTAGCCTCCTATCTAATCTCTGCCTTGGATATCCTCCTGTGCGAAAGCACTAGGTCTATATCTTGGGTAGGGTCCTGTCCTTAAGATTCAGATCATAGAGGGCCCCTTGACTATGTCAATTGAGGGAAGGAAGGCCAGGGTGTGGGCGTGCCTTAGAATAGTTGAAAGCGAAGAACAACCTGCCCAGAAAATAGCATCATGGAGTCTGATCTTTTCTTTCGATACCCCCAACATACCCAACTATTTGACTGTTTTTTGGACGGTGGCATGAATCGCTTGACAATTAGCTTTGTTCCCTGGTTGCATTGCATATATGATTACAGATGGATTATATGAAACAGCGAGACGCACGCGAGTCTAATTTCAAACGAGAGGCGCTTTCCTTTTAGTTAGACTTCTATAACTATATCTCACTAAGGTCTTACCTTCATGCAACCCTTCAACCAGCCCAGCCATCTATTTCATTCGATTTTGTCTCTAGCTTCGCTTTTGAAGGAGTGCCGCCTCATCCAAAATGGTACCTACCTAATAGGACTTATACTTCTTGCTTTGAGATGTAGCTTGCCTTCCTTCCTGTGCTTTTAGTTGAGTAAGGCCTCTAAGCTTCTCTTCTTGAGTTATCTTCCTGACTAACTGTAAGCAGAGGACCTTACCGTCACTCTTAGCCCTTAAGGAAGTGTGCTTTACCTATGGACGTTGCTACCTGCCTAATTGAGATTAATCCCTTCTTTCCTTCCAACACTGGGACTGACTGACTTTATACAGAGAGAGGAAAAGCAGCAATCCAAGCTCTTTTTGAATCGGATATTGGATAGGCTAAGCTAGGGGTAGCCCGCTCTCTCTACGGTTTTGCTGAACTTGTCAAGCCCGGGGGCCCTTTGGGGAATTTTTGAGAATGATAGATTATGGGATAACACTTTCTAAGGCTGAAGGGGATGGCATGGGTTAAGCATCTGACTCTGGACGTTCGAGCTAAGTTATTTAATAAGGGTCTTCCCCTACTAATGAATTGGGAATCCTTTTTACAAATCTCCTCCTCAGAGCGCCCTGTAACCCTACCTTTTCTGAATGGTACACTTTAGTTCAGAATGGAAGAGGAGCAGTCGTCGATTGATTGAAAGTGGATTGACGGCATTCATCAGTTGATTGAAAATTTACTTTTTTTTTCTGATTGAGCGAGGTCCCTTTTGGGCTAAAAAGTCCCTTGAGCCGTCGAATCCCTTTTGTCTTGATTTAGGGGAATAGGCGCATTGATTAGGTTACGTGGTTCGAGCAATCTGCAGGAAGTTTCTTTTTTCTTTATTTTAGTCTTTTACCATTCATATTAAAGTAAGACGGATAGGGCATATTTGACTAGGAAGCTAGCAAAGCTAGTCCCTCCATACCAGCTAGCAGTCTCGTTTAGGGAGTCCCCTTCTTTACTGAGTAGGGTTCCCGGGTGCCTATGCGATTATTAAGGCAGGGTGCTACTGTACCAGTAGTGGAGTGGCTTGAATCAAATCGTTTGTCTAGAGAGGGTATAGCGATAACCAAAGCTGACTGTACTATAAACTCAAGATGCTGTATAGGCAACTGGCCTTAGAGTAGTGTATCGAACTGCAGGACAGGAGCGACCCATAATCATTGACGAAGAGGAAGGCTTGGAAAGGGATCAAACATATTGAGGAGAAGCTTTCACAAAGGCCAATAGCCGATAGCTGATGTCATTAGCCTGAACTTCTTTATCTACTTGAAAGCTGATGGGAGTACGGCTTTCTTCAAGGAAGTGTCCCCTATGATATTCTATTAGTAAAGAGTCCTTGGATTCGCCTTTTTCCGTAAGCCTAGAAGCAAGGTGCAGGAAAGCCAGGTGCTAGCTAGGTGTGTCTCCTGCCTGGTCTATTGGTAGTCATCTTTCATCTGCTAGCTGTCTGAGGTAGGTGGTCTCCTGCCATTGGCTTAGCCTTAGCTCAGCCCTTGCAATTGGTCAGCTACACACGTTGCTTTCATTTCCTATTTTATATGCTACTCTCCGGTCAACGCGAATAGATTCTTTGCTTCTTTACCCCGTCTGTTAGAAAGATGTGATCTCCTCGCCCCCGCCCTTGCTTAAGGATTATCGCCCTTCTTAGCTCTCTTTTTCTATCGGCTTTTCTTTTATTTGGAAGAATGGGTCCTCTCCTGTTGGCGAATCCCCTTGCTATTGTTCTTTTATAAATATATCCCATTCCTGCCTGTCTTGCGGCACATGCGGTACCAGCTCTTGTTCTTGATGTGGCTCTTTCGGAAGTTGCGGAAGATAGTATAGATGCTCCTGTTCTTTCTGCGGCAGTTGTGGATGCGCTTTCCTTTTTAGTATCCCGGTGCAGCTGTCTTGTTTAAGCTATGGATCTTATATAGAGAAGGAGTGTGAAAGCTAGCTCTTGAAAGCAGTGCGAGTTAGGCGCGAATCCCTTTATTTAGAAAGCAAAGCAATCCTTTAGGTAGTCAATCTATCCACAAATTCCTTTATTTTAATAGATATCCCCGCCCGCTTTTTGCCGTCCAACCTGGAATCAAATCTATGCCGCCGGGTGTCTTCTCTTTCTCCTAGTTAGCAGACGAAGACGCGTCTTATCGTCTGCATCTAGAACTACTTCTAACTCAAGAACGCATTCTCCAGAGGTGCCCCCGTTGGTTGTTGGGTTTGACCAACCACTTGTTGAGCTTGGCCCGCCACTTGTTGGGCTTGATTGTTCACACCAACCATACGTGCCGTCAAATTGGCAACTTCAGCTTCTTTTTCTTCCAATCGCCTCCGCAGTTGTGCCAGCTCTTCTTCTATAGTGTTGTTAGCAGGTGGAGGAACAAAGTGTGATGTGGAGGCAGCATCCGCTGCTGCGACCATAACTGACACCGTTTTAGGAAGAAATTCGTCGGATACGCTTCTCGGAGATGGAAGTGGAGTGATTTCAGGAGAGATAACCGGGGTAGAAGCCTCCGAGAAACCTGATGAGGGGATTATCGGGAACTCCTCCTCAGCAACAAAAAGATTTAGAGAGAGAAAAAGGGGTTTGGAGATCAGAGAGAGGAAGTAGGCTTTAGAGAAAAAGTCCCTCTTGTGCCGGTAGTAGGGAAAGCAGCTGAGATAGAGAGAGCAGTTCTCCCTTAAAGTCCTTTATGGATTTTGAGTCGGGAATAGGGCTGTGGCTTAGATCCCCTGATCGAGTAATGGGGTTTGTTTTTCTCTCGTTGATAGCCCGGGTTCAGTTCAAGCTGCTGCAAAAGAATTCGTCGAAGGGGTGGAACGAGCTTACTTTTTAGAGAAAGGGGAAAGGGCTTTTTTTTTTCTGAGTAAGACTCTCCCCTTACCACTTATAACATAGGGGGCTATGAGTCTAGATACTCTTCGCTTGAAAAGGCATGCCTTGCGCTTGTCTGGGCCACGCAGAGACTTAGACACTACATGCTAGCCTACCAAGTCTGGCTTTTGTCCAGGATGGACCCATTGAAGTATCTGTTCGAGAAGCCAGCATTATCAGGAAGGACTGCTCGATGGCAGCTGTTGTTATCAGAGTTCGACATCACTTATGTCACGCAGAAATCCATCAAGGCTCGAGCCCCTCCTGCATACTTAAAGCTCCGCCCTTTTCTTCCAACCAATGCTTGCCATGGCCAGTGCTTCCTTGTTCTTATCTCCATAGAAAGCGAACCGCACTTTCCAATCCGGCCTTCTGCCATTCATTAACTTCCTTTCCCCTTCGTCTATTCTCGAGAAGTCTTGACGATACCCTTCTTCCGAACTGCCTAGGCCCAGCCCAGTTACAGGATCATATGAGAACGTCGTGCAGATGCTCAGGTGCCGTAGGCTGGCTGGTAAAAGAACCGAGAAGTAGAATGCCTCTAGTGACTTCAAGCTCTGCCGTCACTGACTTTTCTTTCTCTCTCTTAGGCCGTGTGACAGTCTGTCTTCCTTACGTTATGCAAGGCGAAAGAACACCAGGCTTTCTTTGAAAAAAAAATGACTAAAAGGAGTGAGTTAGGGCACAGCTGCCGGCTTCCCCAGCATCTCAAGTGATTAGGGAATAATCTATTTCTTATTAGTTGAGTTTGCTTCGAATGAATAAAGTACTATACTCATTTTGGGGCTTTCTTACCCTGATGGTCGCCGGTTTTGCCGGATCCCACACACCACTTAGTTAGATTGCAGTACAGCCTGCTTCTCACATCTCTCTTGATCAGCTACTTATTCCCCTCATCCCATTAAGAAAGAACTATCCGTTGATATCTTAGCCTAAAGGCCTATATTTAGATCAAGACAGCGATTTTACTAATACTAATAAAATAAGGGCTCACTTGCAGCTACTCAAAAAAAGATATGCTCGAATGCTTTTGAGCCTGGCATTTCTATACCGAGTTGTATGCATGTGAAAAGGATGAACAACCCAATAGAATAGCAAGAGTCTATTACGTGAATAGAGGGGCACCACACACATTAGTGGCCAAAAAGGGAAGAAGGACACTTCTCTCTTTATTTTACCCATAAGCTAAGGCATGTGCTTCTCATTGTCCAGGCTTATGACTCACCTCATGCTCCCCGACTCTAAGGGAGAGAATGAATGCACTACTTCTCAGTGCACTTGCAGGGGTCGCTCATACACTCCTTACAAACGGATACTATTTAGTGCAAGAATTCTTCCTTTCTCTCGTCGGATTGGGAGTGGCATGCGAATGCTAAGCCAACAAAATTAGATTCCAGGAACCTTTCTTTGTGACCTTTAGAAAAACCCCTTCCCCTTACTAGATCAAATAGGGCTTATTACTTAATAACCGGGAGAGAAATGCAACTACGGGATAAAAGCTGGGTAGAGTAGAGCCTTTTTCTTTTAGTACCCGAAACCCCAAAACTCTTTTCCAGAGATTGAAATAAATGCATGAGCTATGGTAACCACGCCGCATCCATCGACTTTTATACGAATTTCAATTCGGAAGTTAAGAAAGCATAATTCAAGGTTTTTTAACTGAATAGCAGATTGACCCGGCTTACCATTATATTAAAAAAAATGAAAGCTGCCTGAAGTTGTATCCCGCCTTCTCTAAGAAAGCCTTAACCTTCGGTGAATAGTAATGAGTCTTCACCGGTTCGGTGGCATCTTTGTAAGGATCTTCCTTATGAATCTGGTCTTCTCTCCAGAGGGGCTGCTCAGTCGACTGGTAGAACAAGGTCCCACGCCTCCCGGCCAACTAGGATGGGACATAAACGTCTTCAGGTCTTGCACAACCGATACCTCCATTTTTTGCCATGGATTTTGTGAGCCCATCAGGAGTGCGCATCGTCTGGACCTCTTTTCGGGGAAGAATTCCATTTCTAGAAGTTCCCTCTCGTATGTCACCTTACTCACTTAGGGCCTTTGGACGACTAAGTCAGCTCGGCTTCTCTTTCGGAATCAGATTCACTTCCGACGTGGAGCACACTTGACCCTGCGTCACTTGATGTATCATCGAGGAATAAAAACCTCTTATGATTCTGCGTTGCTTGCTGCATCGAGAATAGCTTCCCCTTCTGAACCTTCGTCATTCTTTGAAGAGGGAATTGCTGATGATTCCGGCCGGCTCTGTAGTTTCGAGGCTGGCTTAGATCTTTCTGCCGTTTTGGGGAACATCTTGGCCTTAACTTCTGCTTTGGTTGGTTCCCTTTGAGGGGTCGCAGGGGCAGAAGGCTGACCGACGAACCAGGGTCTAACAGGATGCGATTGACCTTGTGATTGTCAATCTCCCCAATCACATAGTTGGGGCGATTGTGTTCAGTTGTTTTCAGCATGAGGTCGTCGTTAGTGAAGGTGACAGCAGCCGAATACTGGGCATACAAGGCCCCTTCATGTTCACCTCAGCGAAGTGGCTTTGATATTTGTCAGGATCCAGCAGCGCCTGGACAAACGCAGTCCTGATATCGGATGACAGCATCAGGGCATCATACACGCCGAGGAGGGCTGGAATCTTCTTCAGGGTTTAGAGGTTAGAGCAGCAGCATGTACTCTTTTGAGATAGCATTTGGTCTTAGGATTGGTACTGAC